GCGCAAAGAGTTAAGCAAACTTTACAACGTTATAAAGAGCTTCAGGACATTATAGCTATCCTTGGGTTGGACGAATTATCCGAAGAGGATCGTTTAACCGTAGCAAGAGCGCGAAAAATTGAGCGTTTCTTATCACAACCCTTTTTTGTAGCCGAAGTATTTACCGGTTCTCCCGGGAAATATGTTGGTCTAGCAGAAACCATTAAAGGGTTTCAATTGATCCTTTCCGGAGAATTAGATGGTCTTCCTGAGCAGGCCTTTTATTTAGTAGGTAATATCGATGAAGCTACCGCGAAGGCTATCAACTTAGAAATGGAGAGCAATTTGAAGAAATGACTTTAAATCTTTGTGTACTGACCCCTAATCGAATTGTTTGGGATTCAGAAGTGAAAGAAATCATTTTATCTACAAATAGTGGTCAAATTGGCGTATTACCAAATCATGCTCCTATTGCTACAGCTGTAGATATAGGGATTTTGAGAATACGCCTTAAGGACCAATGGTTAACGATGGCTCTGATGGGCGGTTTTGCTAGAATAGGCAATAATGAGATCACTGTTTTAGTAAATGATGCGGAAAAGGGTAGTGATATTGATCCACAAGAAGCTCAGGAAACTCTTGAAATAGCAGAAGCTAGTTTGAGAAAAGCTGAAGGAAAGAGACAAATAATTGAGGCAAATCTAGCTCTCCGACGAGCTAGGACAAGAGTCGAGGCTGTCAGTGCAATTTCATAACTAGTTGGTGCGTTCAAATAATCAAAAGAGTTTCTGTTTCTAAACCCTATTTTGATTGCATTCACTCGACAGAATCCAATCAAGCAGAATCCAATTTTGATACAACGCAATTCAAAAATGAAATAAATAAAAATACAAAATCTATAAAAAGAGAAAAGGGTGGGGCAAAAAACTTATTAGATACCATTGACTCCGGTATCTAATAAGTTCTACCTACTATTGGATTTGAACCAATGACTCCCGCCGTATGAAAGCAATACTCTAACCACTGAGTTAAGTAGGTCATTTATCATCCCAAAAAGAACCAAATGGAACCCATCCCGTCGATGGATTATAAATATCATATTCCTTATAAGCAATAATAATCGAACCAATACCACTCAAAAATTTAGGATGTTGGATCATAGAATATTCATCTTGACAACAAATTATATACATGATAAAATATGTATCACAAGCACTAAGGGCTATAGCTCAGTTGGTAGAGCACCTCGTTTACACGCGCGCCAATGTTTTTCAGGGGAATCCATCATACAATCCAAAAAATGGATCTTATTGAGAAATCGATGTCTTACTCTATAATAACTTTAAGAGAACAATAGCTTGACGAGAGGTTCGGTCCTGTTTGAGTGCTCTTTTAGGTACCAAACAGGCCCCATCTTGAGATATTGATAAGGTGAATACCGGTCAATGCCAGGCATAATGAGTATAAGGCCCTCAAAAAATCTCTTTTCGTCCTATGAACTTGAAGGTGTATGAAGTTTCATATTGGATTTTTTAAGCCGAACGATAGAGACTTCATTTAACTTCAAATTTGAGGCCAAAGGCAGACCTACGTCAAAATAACTTCACCTTTGAAACACTTTGGTAGTGCTCCTGAATTAGAATCCCAAATAATGAATCAGAGCACATGGAGCCATCTCCTTATCTTATTTTTCTGTCAAGAAAAAAATATGGCGGATTGGCTGATATTTCTATCAGTTAATGAAAGAGCCCAATGCAAAAAAAATGCATGTTGGGTCTTTGAAACAGTTCATATCATTTTGATAATAATAAGTTTGGTCTGTTTTACCGAGAAGGTCTACGGTTCGAGTCCGTATAGCCCTAGAGCCCTATAAAAAAATGAATAAAATTCATATTTTCATTTGAAATAAAAAATTGTATAATTTTGATTTCTTCATTCTTGTTTGTTGCTTGTAACTGACCGGTTGGTTCATCGAAACAAAATTTGTCCTAAAAACTCACTCACGGGAATCGTTTAAAGCAGAACAGAAAATCCAAAAAACGGATTTCAAGGGATCGAATCCATTTTTTTCCAAACAAACCAAATCTTAGTCATTAATCATCGGAGGGAAATTCTATATGAATTTTCCTGCCCACAATCAAGGGGTTAAGCCAGTGATACTCCTTTTCTTTGGTATACCTTACCAATATACCAATACCCGGCGAAGCACACCAAAACAAAAAGGGGGGGTGTTCTTCTTTTTCTGTATTCAATCAAGAGAAAACCCCACCCAGATCTAATAAACGGAATATACCAACACTAAGATTAAGATATTCGAAATCCTGAGATGGCTACCCATTCTCGGACATTTGAATACTTGTTCTATTCTAAATTACTAAGAAAAAAAATTCCCGACTCTATTCCTAAAAAATGAAAAAATCAAAACCTCGAACTCATATTTTGATAAAGAAAATTCAAATAATCAAAAGAATAATAAATTTGAAATTCTTAAACACAAAATAATAATTCTATTTGCTTTCTT